AGCCATTCAAGGATATCTGGTATTCGTTTTATTAAGAAAAAGGAAAAATATAAAACATAAAAAAGATATAGTCTCTCCTGTACTTTATATCTTTTTCTTTTATTCCTATGAAATAATGAAATACCAGACGAAAAAGAAAGGTTTTCGATTTTATAAAAGGTTTAGATCTTAGAAAGGGGTATAACAAAATAATAAATAAATAGAAAATAAAAAATAATAAAACTAAATAATAATAAATAAAATAAGAAAAATACTCAAAGAGAGTGTTCTTAGCTTATTGAAAACGCCTTGTAATCTTCAACCAATTCTGTGCTTCGATATAATTTCCAGGAGTAAGCGCTATGGCTTGTTTCCAATACTCAGCGGCTTGATCGAACCACGCCTCTGCAATTTCGGAATCGCCCTGACGAATGGCCTGTTCTCCTCGGTCGGAATAGGCGAGTAAATTCCTTTCCTTAGAACCGTACTTGAGAGTTTCCTACCTCATACGGCTCCGTAGTCAATTGTTTTGGTACCTCCCCCCCTTTTTTTTTCTCGAGTTAACCAAAGGGGGTTAATTACATGAGTTTCGAATTTGAATTTGGATTTGATTAATAATCCGTTTTGTTTTATCTTTTCTCCCACCCTCAGAAGAATAAAGCGTAGGCATTCTACTATCATTAGAATTTTCTGAAAGGTAACTATCTCGCTTTCATATAGAAATAGATCCATTTTATATAGAATCTTTGAAAAAGACCCTTCCTCATAAGAAAGAAAGGACTTACTATCTTTGGGATCTGATGCTGCACCGCTGCTCAATACTTTAGGTGATCGCCTCTGTTACATAAGTTGATTCCTAAAGTATGTCTCATATTATGACATAAGACATAAGGAAGCAGTTCTTAGTGTATCGGCCAAAAATCTCGCTAATTGATCTTTACGGTACTTCCTCTATCAATTAGATCCTTTATCCATAGAATATAGTATATAAGCATATTTTTTTTTCTTCCTATTTTGACTTCTATGAAGTTTCTTTTTTTGCTACAGCTGATAAAAATCGTTCTTTTTGACGATGTATATGTAGAAAGCCTATTTTTTGTTTTTTACTAGTGGATTTGGCTCTTTCTTTTTCTTTCTATAGTGGAGATAGTCGCACGTAATGACAGATCACGGCCATATTGTTAAAAGCTTGTGGTAAGAAAGGGTTTCGTTCTAGTGCCCGAAAATAATATTCCAAAGCTTTTGTGTGTTCTCCATTACTTGTGTGAATAAGGCCTATATTATAGAGTATATAACTTCGGTCATAGGGATCAATTTCTAGGCGCATAGCTTCATAATAATTCTGTAAAGCTTCCGCATAATTTCCTTCAGATTGGGCGGACATTCGTTACGGTCGTTATTCAATTTAAAGAATCTCCGTTCCAGAACCGTACGTGAGATTTTCATCTCATACGGCTCCTCCCTTATGTGCATAATGCGAATAATACAGTGAATCAAAAGGCAGTAAAATATTCTCATTATGAACTGAACGGGGCTAGTGTTTTTACAAGAAATCTCTAGCCAACCTTACTGCAAAAGATCTTTTTGTAACATCGAGCGCGTCAGTACTAGATAAAAATGTTAAGTTAACTCCAACAATTTCTTTGTCCTCAACGTCTCTTAATTTCTAGGAATTAGTCACTTCAACAGTCTTCGACGGTTATATGGGTATTCAAAGTACGAACGAGATGGATGCTTGTTGTCCCAACCATTGTTCTTAGTTTGATCCCAATAAAGAAAAGGGATAATTTATAACAAAGTTTTCGTGTTGTTGATTCCTAGACGTAGTGCTTCTTCCTCTATGCTGCCTATTTATATGGTACTAGTGGAATTGGGTTAACCTGCAATACAGAACCATAGTTCTAGGTTCAACCTTTCGCTCAATGCTAGAATCAACAATTGAAGCATCTGAGGCTGCATTAATCGGGAATACACAACAGAAGGAATTGTTTTATTTATAAACTTCACCTTCACCAGGCGTAGAGTTATTTCAAATCTTTCTATCCCGACTAATCGTTTTTTTTCCTCAGACTTGATAGTGGTAAGTTAAGTAAAAAAAAATAAAAAATCAAATCACACCATCTCGGTAATAGGTAAATGCCTCTTTTTCTCCTGAAGTTGTCGGAATTATTCGTAATAAGATATTAGCTACAATTGAAAAGGTCTTATCAATAAAATTTCCAGTTATCCGGGATCTGGGCATAGGTAGCACTCAATCCATTTTATAATTTATTTTTATTACCTCTCGTGAGAAAACGACCCCACAAAAAAAGGAATTGTACAGTACAAAATAACATAAAAAGAGACTTGACTCAGAAAAAAAAAAATAGAAACTAACTATAAAAATAGAAAACTTTGAATTTTAATCAAATAAAAGTCGCTGGGGAATAAAGAGAATTTTTTTTTGAAAAATTCTTTGTTAAATTTGTTAAAAACAATAAAGATATATTCGTGGACAGCGCGCGCATCCCTTTCTGATAACTAGACCGGCTTAAATCAATGGATAGGGAGGACTCGAACGGGCGGTTTCTCTTTTTTTTTCGTTTTTTTAGTTATAGTTAAAATTAGATTGTACATACCGCACCTATCCAATAATGTAATATGAATGACTCGCGATTTACTCGGTTTCTGGTCCAGAATCGTTATGTAGGAAAGATGGCCGAGTGGTTCAAGGCGTAGCATTGGAACTGCTATGTAGGCTTTTTTTGTTTACCGAGGGTTCGAATCCCTCTCTTTCCGTACCTTCATCTAATTTATCAATGTTACTGACTGAAATATATCAAATCACATAAGAATGGATACCTTTATTCCCACCTTTCCTATAAATAAAGTCTGTATTCCTCATTTCTGCGGTACAAAAAATACTGTAAAGAGTGGTCAAAGGATAAAAATATCTCTACCCCTAATATGATATATGATATATGAATGGGAGAAAAGCCCCCCCCCCACGCTTATATTTACTTAGGAACCAGGGGGCAAAATTGTCCGAACCTTTATTTTATTATTTTATTATTTTAGATTATTTATTATTTTATTATTTTAGATTATTTATTATTTTAGTTAGGTTTAAGTCTGACGAGAATAATATTCTACGACTAATAATTCATTTATTTTCAAGCCAATCCATTTACTATCTATTATTTGATTGACCAATCCTTTGTGTTGGAATGGTTGAAAAGTCAAATGTTTTGGCAATTCCTCCTGGGCGGATGAATCAAGATGGTTTTGAATCATAGCTCTAGATTTTTGTTCATCCTTCACTGTAATAATATCTCGAGGTTTGCAGCGATAACTTGGTATATCTACTATACGACCATTAACTAAAATATGTCTATGGTTAACTAATTGGCGGGCTCGAGGAATAGTTGACGCCATACCTAATCGAAAAAGGATGTTATCCAAACGCATTTCGATTAATTGTAGTAAAACCTGACCCGTTGACCCTTTTGCTTTTGCGGCAATACAAACGTATTTAAGTAATTGTCGTTCTGTAAGACCATAATGAAAACGCAATTTTTGTTTTTCTTCTAAACGAATACGATATTGAGATTTTTTACCGGAACGCGATTGATTTCTAAGATCGCTTACGGCTCTAGGCCTTTTACGAGTTAGTCCCGGCAAAGCCCCCAGACGGCGTATTTTTTTGAAACGAGGCCCTCGGTAACGTGACATAAAAACTCCTTATTTCCCTTATTTTATTGAAATTACATATTAAAACTGAACTAAAGGATAAATATGATAAATGGGGGACATGAAATATTATACTACAAAGACTAATGAGATGGATTCTCTCCCAGACTTTATTGTATATACAATAATAATGTTTTTCTGGAGAGCTTTAACTTTTCTATTCATAATGGAAAATTTCTCCCACATAATAATTAATAATAGAATCGGTGATTCTTAGAAAAAAGGGGAAGAAGCTTTTTCAATATTCTTTGATGTCAAAAAAACATTATCAATCAAGTAAAAAAATAAAACAAATAATGAAAAGCCAGCTATCGGAGTCGAACCGATGACCATCGCATTACAAATGCGATGCTCTAACCTCTGAGCTAAGCGGGCCTACATAAGAATAACAACCGAAATTGTACATCGAAATTGTACATGCATGGGAATTTAGTAAACTACTCGAATCGTAGTTAGTTTTTTTTTATTCTTAGTTATTCAAAATTAATATACATAATTAATATAGAATAGCAAAACAAAAAAGAAAAGAATCGACCGTTCGAGTATCTCAAATTGCATGAGAAAAATGAGAGGGGAAGAGGCATATATAATAAATGTGGTATATATCTATATTGAATTGCGGATACAGAAATGCTAGAATCATTTCGGATTAGACCAAATAGGAGTCTCCGATCGAGATGAAAGAAGATAGACAAGAAATCAAATACAAATAGAAAGACTTTTATAGGAATTCTTTTTTTTTAATAACTTCTACAGTTCCGATAGATTATAAATGAAAGAAAAAAAAGAATAGCAGCATAATAAGATCGATCTTAATATAAAAAGGGGGGATATGGCGAAATTGGTAGACGCTACGGACTTAATTGGATTGAGCCTTAGTATGGAAACTTACTAAGTGATAACTTTCAAATTCAGAGAAACCCTGGAATTTAAAATGGGCAATCCTGAGCCAAATCCTGTTTTCCAAAAACAAAACAAGGTTCATACATATACATAAAGACGGAATAAAAAAAAGGATAGGTGCAGAGACTCAATGGAAGCTGTTCTAACAAATGGAGTTGACTACTTTGCTGTGCATTAGTCAAATCTTTTCGTCTAAACTTTAGAAAGGCTAACTATATATACATATGTATGTGTACTAAAATACTATCTCAAATAATTAATCGCAAATAATTAATGATGGCCTGAATCTGTATTTTTTTTTTAGTATTATTTATATCTAATATTATTTATATCAAACTAATATTATTTATATCAAAATTGCAATAAAAAAAAAGAATTTTGTTTTGAAC